TGAAACTTGCTTGAACATGAATAACCCCCTTTGGTATTCTACGTGCACCCTTACGTGAACCAATACGTCCATTCCTACGCGAACTAATTTTCGGTATAGCTTTTGCCATATTTTATCATCTCGTAAATATGAGTCAGAGATATATGGATATATCCATTTCATGTCAAAACAGATTCTTTATTTGTACATCGGCTCCTCTGGCAAGTCTGATTATCCCTGTCTTTGTTTATGTCTCGGGTTGGAGCAAATTACTATAATTCGTCCCCGCCTACGGATTAGTCGACATTTTTCACAAATTTTACGAACGGAAGCTCTTATTTTCATATTTCTCATTCCTTACTTAATTCTGAATCTATTTCTTGGAAGAAAATAAGTTTCTTGAAATTTTTCATCTCGAATTGTATTCCCACGAAAGGAATGTTGAAGTTGAAAAACTAATCCTTCAAATCTTTGTTGTGGAGTCGATAAATTCTACACCCTTTGGTTGAATCATAAGGACGTACTTCAATTTTGACTCTATCTCCTGGCAGTATCCGTATAAAACTATGTCGGATCTTTCCTGAAACATACAGATCTAAACGAACCCGGAGCAGACCGTTGGGAAGCGATTCAGTAATTAAAGCTTCGTGACTCCATTTTGGTTCTTAAAGTCCCCTTGTATCAACTAATAAAGGAGGAAAGATATTAAAAACCCCCCCTTTTTCTTTTTCACAAATAGGAAGTTTCGAATCCAATTTGTATATTAAAAGGATTACCAGATATAACACAAAATTTCTCCACCTATTCCTTCTAGTCGAGCCTCTCGGTCTGTCATTATACCTCGAGAAGTAGAAAGGATTACAATCCCCATTCCACCTAAAATTCGAGGAATTCGTTGATAATTAGAATAGATTCGTAGACCAGGTCGACTGATTCGTTTTAAATTTAAAATATTTCTATAGGGTCTTTTCCTATTCCTTCTATGTCGCAGGGTTAAAACCAAAAAAGATTTGTTGTTTTCTCGATGTTTTCTCACGTTTTCGATAAAACCTTCTCGTAAAAGTATTTTAACAATATTTTCGGTAATATTAGTAGATGCTATTCGAACCACCCTTTTTCGATCCATATCCGCATTTCGTATAGAAGTTATTATCTCAGCAATAGTGTCCCTGCCCATGATGAACTAAAATTTTTGGGGCCTCCAAATTTGATATAATCAACGTGTTTTTTACTTATTTTTTTATGAATATGATATGAATTATTAAAGATATATGCGTGAGACACAATCTACTAATTAATCTATTTCTTTCAAATACCCTACTAGAAACATATCACAATTTCATTTTATAATACCTCGGGAGCTAATGAAACTATTTTAGTAAAATTTAATTCTCTCAATTCCCGGGCGATTGCACCAAAAATTCGAGTTCCTTTTGGATTTCCTTCTTGATCAATAACAACTGCAGCATTGTCATCATATCGTATTATCATCCCGTTGTCACGTTTGAGTTCTTTACAGGTACGCACAATTACAGCTCTGACTATTTCTGATCTTTGTAGGGGCATATTGGGTACTGCTTCTTTGATCACAGCAACAATAACGTCACCAATATGAGCATATCGACGATTGCTAGCTCCTATGATTCGAATACACATCAATTCTCGAGCCCCGCTGTTATCCGCTACATTTAAATGGGTCTGAGGTTGAATCATTTTTTTAATCCGTTCTTTGAATGCAAAGGGCGAAGAAAAAAAGAAATATTTTTGTCCAAAAAAAAAAGAAAGATGCGGTTTTGTTTCATATCTAAGAGCCCTTTCTACATTTTTTTCTATTACAATTGCATTAGGAAATAATGAATTGAGTTCGTATAGGCATTTTGGATGCTGCTAGTGAAATAGCCCTTCTGGCTATATTTTCTGTTACTCCACCCATTTCATAAAGTATTCGACCCGGTTTAACAACAGCTACCCAATATTCAGGGGATCCTTTTCCTGAACCCATACGTGTTTCTGCGGGTCTTAGTGTAACTGGTTTGTCTGGAAATATACGTACCCATATTTTTCCACCACGACGTGCATTTCGTGTCATTGCTCGTCGACCTGCTTCTATTTGTCTAGATGTAATCCAAGCAGGTTCAAGTGCCTGAAGAGCATATTTACCGAAAGAAATCTGATTACCTCGATAAGATATTCCCTTCATTCTTCCTCTATGTTGTTTACGGAATCTGGTTCTTTTGGGGTTATAGTTGATGGTTGTTTCTGAATTCCACCTCTACTACAGAACCGGACGTGAGAGTTTCTTCTCATCCAGCTCCTCGCGAATAAAAGGATTCAAAAAAATTGTATTATTATACCAAATCCTTATTTTGTCCTTTATTGTATTGTCCTAAATTTTGCAATAAAAAAGTTTTCGCGGGCGAATATTTACTCTTTCAATCCCTATTTCATTTGTAGGGTTAATTCGTGACTTCTCAGATCTCAGAATACATGAATTAATCTCTGGTTCGTTCCGCCATCCCGA